TTAAAAATAAGCTAAATGAAGCTTTTGGGTTCATACCCCAAATATAAAGGAAATCCCTTTTTTTTAAAAATAAAGTGCCTGATAAAAGGATTATTCTGATAGGATAAATAATGTAAAATTTTACCTTTATTATATTTTATAGAATTTAACTATACCTTACAATTTCAAAAATTATCGTGCATTCTACACTAAAATATAATTGTGAGAATAAAAATTTCTCTTATAGATAATTTAATAATCTTATTTTATATCTTATTTAATATTAATTCTAATAAAATATTTTTTTTATTTATTTTATTTTTCAGAACTTTAATTTCTATCTCTTCAAATTCATGATTAGGTTGTTGAATTGGGTTAGAAATTAATTTATTAAGATTTATTCCTTTATTATCCAACTCTAATAATTTACTAAATAATGAAGCTTCTTTAAAATATTTTTTAACACAATCTATCGCTTCAATTAATTTTTTATTTTCAATTTTATTATTAATATTATCAATAAAAAATTTTTTTTTTAATAATTTTTTTTCTATTCTTATTAATTCTTCTTTATTAATAAAAATAGGTTCAGTTCCCTTTCACTTTTGATTCCCCAATATTATAGAAGGATTATCTTGATTAAACTGTTTTATTTTAATATCATGACAAAAAATTACCCCCATAATTTTACTGTCTTATTATATAAATATTAATTTTTTAATATTTATTATAATTTTAAATGTATTAATTGGTACAATAGGAAGATTCAATCAAACTTCTTTACGTAAATTATTAACTTTCTCATCTATTAATAATTTAGGTTGAATATTATCATCTTTAATAATTAGAGAAAATTTATGATTAATATATTTTTTATTTTATTCTTTTTTTATTTCTATCATATGTTTTCTATTTAATATAACTAATATTTTTTATATTAATCAATTATTTAATTTTAATTGAAATTTTTCAATTAATTTTTCTATTATAATTAATTTTCTTTCTTTAGGTGGATTACCCCCATTTTTAGGATTTTTCCCAAAATGAATAATTATTAATTATTTTTTATTAAATAATTTATTTATTATTGCTTTTATTTTTACAATATCAAGATTAATTATATTATTTGTTTATATTCGAATTATTTATTCTTCTTTCATATTTTATAGAATTAAATTAAAATGATTTAAAATTTTTATTAAAAATAATTTTATTATTATTATTAATTTTTTTAGATTTATTTCATTATTAGGGATAATTATAAGAACAATATTTTTTTTTTAAGGTTTTAAGTTATATAAAACTAATAATCTTCAAAATTATTTAAAAAGAAAATTCTTTAAGCCTTAGTAATAATACACCTTAAAATTTGCAATTTTATATCATCTAAATTTGAATATAAGACTTAATAAAAGAGATATAATCTCGTAAATAAATTTACAATTTATCGCTTAATTACTCAGCCATTTTATTTAGCGAAAATGATTATTTTCAACAAATCATAAAGATATTGGAACTTTATATTTTATTTTTGGAATTTGAGCCGGAATAGTAGGAACTTCACTTAGTTTATTAATTCGAACTGAATTAGGAAATCCAGGATCATTAATTGGAGATGATCAAATTTATAATACAATTGTAACAGCTCATGCTTTTATTATAATTTTTTTTATAGTTATACCAATTATAATTGGAGGGTTTGGAAATTGACTTGTCCCATTAATATTAGGAGCCCCAGATATAGCTTTCCCACGAATAAATAATATAAGTTTTTGACTTCTTCCCCCATCATTAATATTATTAATCTCTAGAAGAATTGTTGAAAATGGGGCAGGAACAGGTTGAACAGTTTACCCCCCTCTATCCTCAAATATTGCTCATGGTGGATCTTCAGTTGATTTAGCTATTTTTTCTTTACATTTAGCTGGAATTTCTTCAATTTTAGGGGCAATTAACTTTATCACTACAATTATTAACATACGAATCAATAATATATCTTTCGATCAAATACCTTTATTCGTTTGAGCTGTTGGAATTACAGCATTACTACTTTTATTATCACTACCAGTTTTAGCGGGTGCTATTACTATATTATTAACAGATCGTAATCTAAATACCTCTTTTTTTGATCCAGCTGGAGGGGGAGACCCAATTTTATATCAACATTTATTTTGATTTTTTGGACATCCTGAAGTTTATATTTTAATTTTACCAGGATTTGGTATAATTTCCCATATTATTTCTCAAGAAAGAGGTAAAAAAGAAACTTTTGGTTGTTTAGGTATAATTTATGCTATAATAGCTATTGGTTTATTAGGATTTATTGTTTGAGCTCATCATATATTTACAGTTGGTATAGATATTGATACTCGAGCTTATTTTACCTCAGCAACCATAATTATTGCAGTTCCAACTGGTATTAAAATTTTTAGTTGATTAGCTACTCTTCACGGAACTCAAATTAATTATAGTCCTTCTATATTATGAGGATTAGGATTTATTTTTTTATTTACTGTAGGAGGATTAACAGGAGTAATTTTAGCTAACTCTTCTATTGATATTACTCTTCACGATACTTATTATGTTGTAGCTCATTTTCATTATGTTTTATCTATAGGAGCTGTATTTGCCATTATAGGAGGATTTATTCACTGATACCCCTTATTTACAGGTTTAATAATAAATAATTATATGTTAAAAATTCAATTTATTTCTATATTTATCGGTGTTAATTTAACATTCTTTCCCCAACATTTTTTAGGGTTAGCGGGTATACCTCGTCGTTATTCTGATTACCCTGATAGTTTTACATCTTGAAATATTATTTCTTCATTTGGATCTTATATATCCTTATTATCTATAATATTAATAATTATTATTATTTGAGAATCTATAATTAATCAACGAATTATTTTATTTTCCTTAAATATACCATCATCAATTGAATGATATCAAAATCTTCCACCAGCAGAACATTCTTATAATGAATTACCAATTTTAAGTAACTTCTAATATGGCAGATTATATGTAATGGATTTAAACCCCATTTATAAAGGAATTATCCTTTTTTTAGAAATGGCAACATGATCTAATTTTAATTTCCAAAATGGAGCATCTCCACTAATAGAACAAATTATTTTTTTTCACGATCATACTTTGATTATTTTAATCATAATTACTATTCTAGTATCTTATCTAATAATAAGATTATTTTTTAATTTATATATTAATCGATTTTTATTAGATAACCAAATAATTGAATTAATTTGAACTATTTTACCAGCAATTACATTAATTTTTATTGCTTTACCATCCCTTCGTTTATTATACCTTTTAGATGAACTTAATAACCCTTTAATTACATTAAAATCTATTGGTCATCAATGATATTGAAGTTATGAATATTCAGATTTTAATAATGTAGAATTTGACTCTTATATAAATAATTCAGAAAATATCAATAATTTTCGATTATTAGATGTTGATAATCGAATTGTTTTACCTATAAACAATCAAATCCGAATTTTAGTAACAGCTACTGATGTAATTCATTCATGAACTGTTCCTTCATTAGGAGTAAAAGTTGATGCCAACCCAGGTCGTTTAAATCAAACAAGATTTTTCATTAACCGACCTGGAATTTTTTATGGTCAATGTTCAGAAATTTGCGGAGCAAATCACAGATTTATACCTATTGTAATTGAAAGTATTTCAATCAAAAACTTTATTAATTGAGTTAATAATTATTCATTAGATGACTGAAAGCAAGTATTGGTCTCTTAAACCACTTTATAGTAAATTAGCAATTACTTCTAATGAAAGAATTAGTTAATATTATAACATAAATATGTCAAATTTATATAATTACCTATGTAATATTCTTTTATTCCTCAAATAATACCTATTAATTGAATTTTTTTTTTTTTTTTATTTATTTGTATCTTTATTATTTTTATTATTATAAATTACTATATTTTTAATTATAAAATATTAAATAATAATAACAGTAATAAAAATATAAAATATAAAAATTTAAAATTAAATTGAAAATGATAAATAATCTATTTTCAATTTTTGACCCCTCAACTAATTTATTTAATCTACCAATTAACTGAATAAGAACTTTTATTGGTTTAATATTTATCCCCTATTCATTCTGATTTTTCCCTAATCGACATTTTATTTTATGAAACTTCATCTCAAATAAACTTCATAATGAATTTAAAACTTTATTAGGAAACAATAGATTTAAAGGATCAACATTTATTTTTATTTCATTATTTTTTTTTATTTTATTTAATAATTTTTTAGGTTTATTTCCTTATATTTTTACTAGAACTAGTCATTTAAATATCTCATTATCATTATCATTAACCTTATGATTAAGATTTATAATTTATGGATGAATTAATAACACTCAACATATATTTATTCATATAATCCCCCAAGGAACCCCAACAATTCTTATACCATTTATAGTATTAATTGAAACAATTAGAAATATTATTCGACCAGGAACTTTAGCTGTTCGATTAACAGCTAATATAATTGCTGGTCATTTACTTTTAACTTTATTAAGTAGAACTGGAATTAATATACCTAACTATTTATTAATTTTTTTAATTATTGTACAAATTATATTATTAATTCTAGAGTCAGCAGTTGCAATTATCCAATCTTATGTAATTACTATTTTAAGAACTCTTTATTCTAGAGAAGTTAATTAATGACAGCACATCAAAATCACCCATTCCACTTAGTTGATTATAGACCTTGACCTTTAACAGGGGCTATTGGAGTTATAACTTTAGTTACAGGTTTAGTTAAATGATTTCATAATTTTAATATAAATCTTTTAATTTTAGGTTATTTAATTGTTTTATTAACAATATATCAATGATGACGAGATATTTGCCGTGAAGGAACATACCAAGGAAAACATACAATTTTAGTATCTAAAGGACTTCGTTGAGGTATAATTTTATTCATTGTTTCAGAAATTTTTTTTTTTATCTCATTTTTTTGAGCATTTTTTCATAGAAGATTATCCCCTAATATTGAAATTGGAGCTATATGACCCCCAATAAGAATTACCCCTTTTAACCCATTTCAAGTACCTTTATTAAATACTATTATTTTAATTACATCAGGAATTACCGTTACATGATCTCATCATGCTATAATAGAAAATAATTTTACCCAATCACTCCAAAGATTATTTATTACAGTGATTTTAGGAATTTATTTTACTATTTTACAAACATATGAATATATAGAAGCACCTTTTACTATTGCTGATAGAATTTATGGATCAACTTTTTTTATAACAACAGGATTCCATGGACTACATGTTATTATTGGTACTATTTTCTTATTAATTTGTTTAATTCGTCATTTTTATAATCATTTTTCTAAAAATCACCACTTTGGATTCGAAGCAGCTGCTTGATATTGACATTTTGTAGATGTTGTTTGATTATTTTTATATATTTTTATATATTGATGAGGAAATTAACTATTTATATAATATATTTAGTATATTTGACTTCCAATCAAAATGATTAATATCTTATTAATATAAATAATTATTATTATAATAATTTTATCAATAATTATAATTATTATTTCAAATATCTTTATTTTTTTATCTTTTATTATCTCTAAAAAATCACTTATAGACCGAGAAAAATGCTCACCCTTTGAATGTGGTTTTGACCCAAAATGTTTAGCTCGAATTCCTTTTTCTTTACATTTTTTTTTAATTACAATAATTTTTTTAATTTTTGATGTAGAAATTACTCTAATTTTTCCTATTATTCCAAGATTTTATTTAACTAATATAATTGTTTGATGAAAAATCAGTTCATTTTTTATTTTAATATTATTAATTGGTTTATATCATGAATGAAATCAAAATATATTAAATTGAACAAATTAAAAAGGATTATAGTTTATTTAAAACATTTGATTTGCATTCAAAAAATATTGATAGTCAATTTATCTTAAATAAGAAGCAATAATGCATTTAATTTCGACTTAAAAGATAGAGTTTAATACTCCTTATTTAATTGAAACCAAATAGAGGTATATCACTGTTAATGATAAAATTGAAATTATTTTCCAATTAGAAATATATAATAATTAAGCTGCTAACTTAATTTATAGTGATTTATATCATTAATATTTCTATTTATATAGTTTATTAAAACATTACATTTTCATTGTAAAAATAAAGATACATTCTTTTATAAATTATCTAAAGATTAAAAATCACCTTAATATCTTCAATATTACACTCTTATTTAAGCTATTTAAATACTATAATATTAATAACATAATAAAAATTATTATTCATAAAACAAATCTAAATAAATAAATTTTAAAATTATTTATATGATAAATATAATTAATAACAGAATAATATTTTAAAATATTGTAAATACCTTGACTTTTATAAATTTCCCCTCATCCTATATCAATTTTCTTTAATAAATTCTGCCCAAATAATAAAAAATTATAATTTAATATATAAGTAGATAAATTAGGTAAAAATCATATTGTTGATAAAAATAAACTTAAAAAATAAGTACTAATAAATTTATTTAAAGAATAAATTTTTATATTTCTAATAAAAAACCCTAATAATAAACCCATCAATCTAACATAAATCACCATTATTTTTAAATTAAAAGGTAAATAAATCATATAAGGATAATAAAAAATCATTCATCTTAAAAATCTCCCTGATACTAATCTTATAAACAATAATATAAATATACTTTTTAATATTACAAAATCTTCATCATATAAATTATAAACTGATAATAAATTAAAATCATTCACTATTAAATATATTAATAAACGAATAGTATAAAATATAGTTAACCCTGTTGAAAAATAATATAAATAATAAATCAATAAATTTAAATTTCTTATTCTCACAACCTCTAAAATCATATCCTTGGAATAAAATCCAGCTAAAAAAGGAATACCACATAAAGCTAAATTAGAAATATTTATACATAGTGAAGTTAAAGGAATATAAAATCTAATACCCCCTATTATTCGAATATCTTGATTATCTCTTATTATATGAATAATTACACCAGCACATATAAATAATAAAGCCTTAAACATAGCATGAGTTAATAAATGAAAAAAAGCCAAATCTCTAAATCCCATACTTAAAATTCTTATTATTAAACCTAATTGTCTTAAAGTTGAAAGAGCAATAATTTTTTTTAAATCAAACTCATAATTTGCACAAATCCCAGATATTAATATAGTTAACCCAGATAATAATAATAAAACCTTTAAAAAAAATATATCTAATAATAAATTATTAAAACGAATTAATAAATAAACCCCAGCAGTAACTAATGTAGAAGAATGAACTAATGAAGAAACAGGAGTAGGAGCTGCTATTGCAGCAGGCAATCAAGCTCTAAAAGGAATTTGAGCTCTTTTAGTTATAGCAGCTAAAATTACTAAAATACTAACAATTATTATTCTAAAATCTCCACTTATAAAATCTAAATAATAAATATAATTTCATCTACCATAATTTATTATTCAAGAAATTAATATTAAAATTAAAACATCACCAATACGATTAGATAAAGCAGTTAATATACCTGCATTATAAGATTTAATATTTTGATAATAAATAATTAAACAATAAGAAACTAATCCTAAACCATCTCACCCTAAAAAAATTCTAATTATATTAGGACTAATAATCAATAAAATCATTGAAAATACAAATAATAAAACTAAAATAATAAAACGATTTAAATTAATTTCAGAACTCATATATCTTTTTCTATAATAAATAACAGAAGAAGAAATTAAACAAACAAATATTATAAATAATAAAGATATTCAATCTAATAAAATAGATATAACAATATTTATAGAATTAAAAGAAATAATTTCCCACTCAAAAAATATAATTATATTTTCCATAATAAAATAAATTATTATAAAAAAATTAATTAATATAAAAAAAAACAAAAAAAAAAAGCTAATAAAACAAATAGAATATTTATTAATAACTTAAAATGATATTTATTTTACTCATATTTTTGACTCCACAAATCAATATTTTTATTAAACTATTTAAGTAAAATCAAATTATTCTATAATCAACTTTTAAAATTAATATATTCAAAGGTAATCAATGTAATATTAATATTAAATATTCACGAGAAAATCCCCCATAAAATCTAAAAATACCTAAATTATATTTACCATGTTGAGTATAAGAAAATAAATATAAACTATACCCAGCACTAAAAAATGAAATAAATATTAATATTAATATTCTTAAATAAGATCAACTAATTAATCTATTAATTAAACTAATTTCACCTATTAAATTTAAAGACGGTGGAGCTGCTATATTAGAAGATATAAATAAAAATCATCATAATCTTATAGAAGGTATAAAATTTATTATCCCCCTATTTAAAAATAATCTTCGTCTGTTGATTCGCTCATAGTTAATATTAGATAAACAAAATATACCAGATGAACACAATCCATGTCCCAATATTAAAACATAAGCACCTATAAACCCTCAATAATTTATTGTTATAATACCGCCAATTACAATTCTTATGTGAGCTACAGAAGAATAAGCAATTAAAGATTTCATATCTACTTGACAAAAACACTTTAATCTAATATAAAAACCCCCAATTAAACTAATAATAATTCAAATAATATTTAATTTTAAATTTACTTCTTGTAAAAAAACTAAAATTCGTAATAATCCATAACCACCTAACTTTAATATAATAGCAGCTAAAATTATTGACCCTGAAATTGGAGCTTCAACATGAGCTTTGGGTAATCATAAATGAACAAAATATATTGGTATTTTTACTAAAAAAGCTATTACTATTCTAAAATATAAAATAAATATATTAAAATTATAAAATTTTAAAAAATAAATTATTATACAATTTATTTCATTAAAAATAAAAAAAATCCCAAGTAATAAAGGTAATGAAACAAATAAAGTATAAAATAATAAATATATACCTGCTTGAATTCGTTCTGGTTGGTACCCCCACCCAATAATCAATATTAAAGTAGGAATTAATCTACCCTCAAAAAATAAATAAAACATAAATAAATTCATCACACTAAAAGTTATATATAATAATATTAATAATAAAATAACATTTATTAAAAATATTTTTTCATAAAATTTATTTTTATATAAGCTTTCTCTTGCCATAATTATTAAAAAACTAATCCAAATTCTTAATAAAATTAATCCATATGAAATTATATCACAACCAAATATATAACTTAAATTACAAAAACTTGAAATATTAATAGAAAAATTTATTATTATTATTATTATTAACATTAATATTATTTGAACCAACCAAAAAAAATTTTTTATAAAACATAAAGGAATTATAAATATTATCATTAATATAAATTTTATCATTTAAATTAAATTATAACTTTGAAAATAATCATTTCCGTGAGTTCGAATTATTGAAATTAAAATAGATAAACCTAAAGCTCCTTCACAAACAGAAAAAACCAAAAAAACAACCAATATATACATTCTATAATCAATTATTATTAAATATATTATTATCAAAAAAAAAATACTTAAAACTATAAATTCCAATCTTAATAAAACAATTAATAAATGTTTATGTTTAGAAATAAAAATCATATTACCAAAAAAAAATATAAAAAAAATTACTATTAATATATTAATTATCATTTGTTTTTATAGTTTAAAAAAAACCTTGGTCTTGTAAACCAAAAATAAGTTAATTCTTTAAAAACATCAAAGAAAAAGAATATCTTTATCAATAATCTCCAAAATTATTATTTTAATTAAACTATTCTTTGTTATTATAAAAATATTTTTATCTATACTTTTAATTTTTATTTCAATTTTAATATTTTTTATAAACCATCCTTTTTCTATAGGTTTTTTAATTTTAATTCAAACACTTTTAATTTGTATGTTATCAAGAATATTAATTAATACTTATTGATTCTCATATATTTTATTTTTAATTTTTTTAGGTGGTTTATTAGTATTATTTATTTATGTATCAAGAATTGCCTCAAATGAAATATTTAAAATTAATATTTTTTCAAAAAGTTTTTTTTTCTTTCCATTAATTTTAATTATTATTAGTTTATTATTGAAAAATAATTTAACATGATTAAATTTTTCATTTAATGATGAAATAATAAATTTTTTTAATTTATTTTTATTTTTTAATAATGAATTTAATATTAATTTATCTAAATTATATAATGAACAAACATATATATTAACAATAATAATAATTATTTATTTATTTATCGCATTAGTAGCAGTAGTAAAAATTACTAATATTTTTTTTGGTCCTTTACGATCTTATAAATAAAACAAATGATAAGCTTATTTAAACCTATTCGTAAATCACACCCTATTTTTAAAATTATTAATAATTCTTTAATTGATTTACCATCCCCATCTAATATTTCTTCATGATGAAATTTTGGATCTTTATTAGCTTTATGTTTAATAATTCAAATTATTACAGGTCTTTTTTTAACAATATATTATACAGCTAATATTGAATTAGCTTTTTATAGAGTTAATTATATTTGTCGAAATGTTAATTATGGTTGACTGATTCGTATTATACACGCTAACGGAGCATCTTTTTTTTTTATTTGTATTTATTTTCACATTGGACGAGGAATTTATTATGAATCATTTAATTTAAAATATACTTGATTAATTGGAGTAATTATTTTATTTATTTTAATAGCAACAGCATTTATGGGTTATGTACTCCCATGGGGACAAATATCATTTTGAGGAGCAACTGTAATTACTAATCTTTTATCAGCAATTCCTTATTTAGGAACTATATTAGTTAATTGAATTTGAGGAGGATTTGCTGTTGATAATGCAACATTAACTCGATTTTATACATTTCATTTTTTACTTCCATTTATTATCCTTATAATAACTATAATTCACTTATTATTTCTTCATCAAACAGGTTCTAATAACCCCTTAGGAATCAATAGAAATTTAGATAAAATCCCATTTCACCCATTTTTCTCCTTTAAGGATTTAATTGGATTTATTTTTTTATTATTTTTCTTAATTATACTTTCCTTAACAAATCCTTATTTATTGGGAGATCCTGATAACTTTATCCCAGCAAATCCATTAGTAACCCCTATTCACATTCAACCAGAATGATATTTTTTATTTGCTTATGCAATTCTTCGATCAATCCCAAATAAACTAGGAGGAGTTATTGCATTAGTTATATCAATTTTAATTTTAATTATTTTACCATTTACTTTTAACAAAAAAATCCAAGGTATTCAATTTTACCCAATCAACCAAATTTTATTTTGATCTTTAATTTCAATTATTTTCCTATTAACATGAATTGGAGCCCGATCTGTTGAAGCCCCTTATATTATTACAGGGCAAATCCTTACAATTTTATATTTTTTATATTTTATTATTAACCCTATATTAAATAAATTTTGAGATAAATTAATTTTTAACCATTAAATTAATGAGCTTGTCTATAAGCATTTGTTTTGAAAACTTAAGAAAGAATTTTTATTCTATTAATTTATATACTAAAATTATTTAATAAATTAAAATTAATTTTAATCCAATAAAAAATAATAAATAATTTAAAGAAATTGGTAAATATCTTTTTCAACATAAATATATTAATTTATCATAACGATAACGAGGTAAAGTCCCCCGAACTCAAATAAAAAAAAAAGATAAAAATACTAATTTTAAATAAAAAAATAAATTTAAACAATAACCCCCTATATATATAATAACAAACAATAATCTTATAAATAAAATTCTTGAATATTCAGCTAAAAAAATTAAAGCAAACCCCCCTCTTCTATATTCTACATTAAACCCAGATACTAACTCTCTCTCCCCTTCAGCAAAATCAAAAGGAGTACGATTAGTTTCTGCTATTAATGAAGATAAAAAACATAATCTTAAAGGAAATATTAAAAAAATAAACCAAATTATAATTTGATAATCAAAAAATTTTATTAAATTAAAATCTATAATTATTAAAATTCTAGATATTATAATTAATGATAAACTTACTTCATAAGAAATTGTTTGAGCAACAGCTCGTAAACCCCCCAATAAAGAATAATTTGAATTAGAAGATCACCCAGCAATTATTACTGTATAAACACCTATTCTCGTACAACATAAAAAAAACAATACCCCTAAATTAAATATAATTATATTAAATATATAAGGTATTAATATTCAAACTATTAATGATAATATAAATCTTATTACAGGAGAAAAATAATAAACTAAATAATTAGAATAATTTAAATAAACCTGTTCTTTAGAAAATAATTTAATAGCATCACAAAAAGGTTGTAAAATACCTAAATAACCTATTTTATTAGGACCTTTTCGAATTTGAATATAACCTAATAATTTTCGCTCTAACAAAGTTAGAAAAGCAACCCCAATTAACACACCAATAATTAAAATTAACACACCAATCATAATATTAATAAAATCTATAAACATCATTTACTATTTATATATTAATTAATATATATAAATGACTTCTAAAATCATAACATTTATCTGCCAAAATAGTTATAAATTTTATTAATAATATTCAATATCATAAAATTATTTTTAATATTTGATCCTTTCGTACTAAAATATTATTTTTAACTAAAGATAGAAACCAACCTGGCTTACACCGGTTTGAACTCAGATCATGTAAGATTTTAATGATCGAACAGATCAAATCTTTAAACTTTTGCATTTAAATTTTATCTTAATCCAACATCGAGGTCGCAAACTTTTTTTTTTATTTGTACTAAAAAAAAATATTACGCTGTTATCCCTAAGGTAATTTTTTCTTATAATCATTCTATAATGGATCACTTAATCATTTATTTTTGTAAAAAAAAAAAAAAAAGTTTATTAAATTTTTTTATCACCCCAACACAATAATTAATTTAATTTTAAAAAATTAATTTTATATTTTATTAAAATTAAAATAATTATAAAACTCTATAGGGTCTTCTCGTCTTTTAATTTTATTTTAGCTTTTTAACTAAAAAATTAAGTTTTATCTTTAAACCAGAGACAGTTTATATTTCATCAAATCTTTCATACAAGTCTTCAATTAAAAGACTAATGATTATGCTACCTTTGTACAGTCAATATACTGCAGCCCTTTAATTTTTAAATCAGTGGGCAGATTAGACTTTAAATTATTTTCAAAAAGACATGTTTTTGATAAACAAGTGAATATAAATTTTTGCCGAATTCCTTTAATTTAATTTTAAATAATTTCATTTTATTTTTTTTTTATTATACTAATTTTATCATTATAACCAATTTTTTTTTATTAAAAAATATTTTTTTATAAAAATTTAAATATAATATTAAATTTTATTTTAATTAAAATTTTTTATAAAAAATTATAATTATTAAACAATATAAATTTTATAAATTTTAATTTTTTTTATAATTATTATAAAAATTTAATTTAAAGCTTATCCCATAAATTATTAAATTTTAATTTTTTATAATTAAATTAATAAATTATAAAATTAATTAAATCTTAAATTAAATTTATTTCTAAAAAAACTAGATATCTTTAAAAACGATTAACATTTCATTTCTAATTAATTATTAAAAATAATTATACAACATTAAATTTATTAATTAATTAACTCTTTTAAATTCGAGATTTATTTAAATAAATTCTTATTTTTAATAAACTCTGATACACAAGATACATTAAATAAAAATTACTTTTAATAAAATTAATTATTATTATTATTAAATTCTTTTACAATACTATTTTACTATAAATAATTTAATTTTTTCTATTAAAAATACTTAAACCCCCATTTACTATTTTTAATATTAAAATTTTTTTTATTATTTATAAAAAATTAATTTAACCCCCATCAAATCAATTAAATATTAATTTCTTTTCAATGTAAATGAAATACTTTAACAAGCTCTAATTTGATCTTTCTAGAAACACTTTCCAGTACCTCTACTTTGTTACGACTTATTTCAATTTTTAAATGAAAGTGACGGGCAATATGTACATATTTTAATTTATAATCATTTTAAAAAACTAATTAAAATTACATTTAAATCCACCTTCAAATTTATATTTCAATTTATTATTCATATAAATATTTTTATTGTAATCCATCATATTCTTAATTATAATCTGCATCTTGATCTGAGTTAATTTTTTATCTTAATTTTAAAATATTATTTTTATTTAAAAATATTTTTTTAACAATGATATACAAAATATTAAATTAAGTAAATTTATTCGTGGATTATCAATTATTAGACAGATTCCTCTAAATGAACTAAAATACCGCCATATTATTTAAGTTTCAATAAAATATTATTTACTATTTTAGCTTTTTTAATTAAATTTTTAATAATAGGGTATCTAATCCTAGTTTATAAAAAAAATTTATTAAATCATAAATTTAAAATAAATTTTAATTAAATTAAAATTTCACTTAATAATTTAATATTTATTTTATTTTAATTTTTACTTATTATAACTGAAATAATTTAATTTAATTTTTGTTTAACCGCAACTGCTGGCACAAAATTAGTTATTAATTTCTATATTACTAAATCTTAATTTCTTAAATATATTTAATTTTAATTACTATAAAAAAAAATTAATTATTATTAAAATAATTAAAATATAACACTAAAATTTATATGTAAAATAAATTTTAAATAAATTTTATAAAACATAAAAATTTTATTTATTAACAAAAATTTTCACATAGATTTTTTTTTTTTTTTTTTTTATATTAATTATTTAATAGACATTAATAAATTTTTAATATTTCTTACTTATTTTTTTCATAATATTAATATTGAAAATTAATATATATATAATCAATTATTAATACAATTAAATAACAATATATATATATAATTAATATAATTATAAAAAAAATATTAATTAATTTAAATATTATAATTTAATTTATATATATATATATATTAAATTAAATAATTAATTAAATATTTAATATAAAAACTAAACCATTTTTAATAAAATTTTATTAAATATAAA